CGGATTAGAACTATTCCTTCAGATTCAGATAAAGAATAAAATTAGCCCAACAATTGTACCTACATTGAGTCACATCTCTTAGGATTTAATTAGGGATTTCTCAAAAATTATAAAAAAAAAAACTCTGGTCGGGTCTCAATAAAGTCATGAAAAACATTTAGATTTATTTATCTCTTATTTTACATATAATGGATTTGCCTGGACCAATACATGACTTTCTTTTAATCTTTCTGGGATCGGGTCTTATACTAGGGGGTATAGGTGTGGTATTATTTACCAACCCCATTTATTCTGCCTTTTCGTTGGGACTGGTTCTTGTTTGTATATCCTTATTCTATATTCTTTTAAACTCTTATTTTGTAGCTGCTGCACAATTTCTTATTTACGTGGGAGCTATAAATGTTTTAATTGTATTTGCTGTGATGTTTATGAATGGTTCAGAATATTACAAAGATTTTAATCTTTGGACTGTGGGGGCTGGGATTACTTTGCCTGTTTGTACAAGTATTTTTGTTTTACTAATGATTACTATTACGGATACGTCATGGTACGGGATTATTTGGACTACAAGATCAAACCAGATTATAGAGCAAGATTTGATAAGTAATAGTCAACAAATTGGAATTCATTTATCAACAGATTTTTTTCTTCCATTTGAATTCATTTCGATAATTCTTTTAGTCGCTTTAATCGGCGCAATTGCCGTAGCGCGCCAGTAATAAATCTCTAGAATTAGCAACAGTAATCAAAATTAAACTCTGTTCTGTGTTATTACATTTTTTTATCTTCAATTTTTAAATTGGTTATGTCTAAAAGTCAAAATAAAAATTATTTTATCTAATCTATTATATTACTAATACAACATATTCCTTTGTTCCGCACTTTATATTCTAGTCAATTGAATCTGTTGAATTGTTGTTCAGTTCATATTGAAATGAATCAAAATTGATCAGGAGTTAGTCAATGATGCTCGAGCATGTACTTGTTTTGAGTGCCTACTTATTTTCTATCGGTATCTATGGCTTGATCACTAGCCGAAATATGGTTAGAGCCCTTATGTGTCTTGAACTTATACTAAATGCAGTTAATATTAATTTCGTAACATTTTCTGATTTTTTTGATAGCCGGCAATTAAAAGGAAATATTTTCTCAATTTTTGTTATAGCTATTGCCGCCGCTGAAGCAGCTATTGGACTGGCTATTGTTTCGTCAATTTATCGTAACAGAAAATCAACTCGTATCAATCAATCGAATTTGTTGAATAAGTAGTATTAATCATAGAAATTACAATATTTATAAATTCGAATTAACATGACCATACATTAAATTTAATTCATATTTTTTTTTCGAAAATTTAAGAAATCAAAGTATCTTGGCTCTATCGCACGGGTCGATCCAGAAGTAAATTGCTTCAAAATTTCTGGTAAATTATTGATTCATCTGGTGTCTAAATATATGATTCATTTACAAGTTTACTAGATAGAAATTTTCTGACGTTTAAAAATTTATAGATCCAATGTCACATTCAGTAAAGATTTATGATACGTGTATAGGGTGTACTCAATGTGTGCGAGCTTGCCCAACCGATGTATTAGAAATGATACCTTGGGACGGATGTAAAGCTAAGCAAATCGCTTCTGCTCCAAGAACAGAGGACTGTGTCGGTTGTAAGAGATGTGAATCCGCCTGTCCAACGGATTTCTTGAGTGTTCGCGTTTATTTATGGCATGAAACAACTCGCAGTATGGGTCTAGCTTATTAATACGTTCCAGAAAACCCTACTCGAATACATTTGATTTTTTTACCTTTATCGACAAAAACCCGCGCTCAAAATATATTTATTTCGAGCACGGGTTTTTCTGGTCCAAGTTTATTTTGTTTTTACTATGAATAATTTTCCTTGGTTAACGCTAATTGTAGTTTTGCCAATATCCGCGGGTTCCTTAATTTTCTTTCTTCCTCATCGAGGAAATAAGGTAATACGGTGGTATACTTTATGTATATGCATAATAGAACTCCTTCTAACAACCTATGCATTCAGTTATCGTTTCCAATTGGATGATCCGTTAATGCAACTAACGGAGAATTATAAATGGATCAATTTTTTTGATTTTTACTGGAGATTGGGAATAGATGGAATTTCTATAGGACCCATTTTACTGACAGGATTTATTACAACTTTAGCTACTTTAGCGGCTTGGCCCGTTACTCGAGATTCCCGACTATTCCATTTCCTAATGTTAGCAATGTATAGCGGTCAAATAGGACCATTTTCTTCTCAAGACCTTTTACTTTTTTTCATCATGTGGGAGTTAGAATTAATTCCCGTTTATCTACTTCTATCCATGTGGGGGGGAAAGAAACGTTTGTATTCAGCTACAAAATTTATTTTGTACACTGCCGGAGGTTCTGTTTTTTTATTAATAGGAGTTCTGGGTATTGGTTTATACGGCTCCAATGAACCGACATTAAATTTTGAAACATCAGCGAATCAATCATATCCTGTAGCACTGGAAATAATATTCTATATTGGATTTCTTATTGCTTTTGCTGTCAAATCACCGATCATACCCCTACACACATGGTTACCAGACACCCATGGAGAGGCACATTATAGTACTTGTATGCTTTTAGCCGGAATCTTATTAAAAATGGGAGCGTATGGGTTGATTCGAATCAATATGGAATTATTACCCCACGCCCATTCTATATTTTCTCCCTGGTTGATGATAGTCGGCACAATTCAAATTATCTATGCAGCTTTAACATCTCCTGGCCAGCGTAATTTAAAAAAAAGAATAGCCTATTCTTCTGTATCTCATATGGGTTTCATAATTATAGGAATTGGTTCTATAAGCGATACAGGGCTCAATGGGACTATTTTACAAATAATTTCTCACGGATTTATTGGCGCTGCGCTTTTTTTCTTGGCCGGAACGAGTTATGATAGAATACGACTTGTTTATCTCGACGAAATGGGCGGAATGGCTATCTCAATTCCAAAAATATTCACGACTTTCAGTATCTTATCAATGGCTTCGCTTGCATTACCGGGCATGAGCGGTTTTGTTGCCGAATTGATAGTTTTTTTTGGAATACTTACTAGCCAAAAATATCTTTTAATGACAAAAATATTAATTACTTTTGTAATGGCAATTGGAATGATATTAACTCCTATTTATTCATTATCTATGTTACGCCAGATGTTCTATGGATACAAGCTTTTTAATGCCCCAAATTCTTATTTTTTTGATTCTGGACCGCGAGAGTTATTTATTTCGATTTCTATCCTTTTACCTGTAATAGGTATTGGTATTTATCCCGATTTCGTTTTCTCATTATCAGTTGACAAGGCCGAAGCTATTCTATCAAATTTTTTTTATAGATAGTTTTTGTCAATAAATCAAAATTTTAAATCCGATGATTTTAAAAATCGTTCATTGTACAAAAAAAGTCTTTTCTGATTTCTGCTTTTAAGTTAAATAAAAAGGTTGGAATTCTATTATAACCATATAACCAGATATTTTTGACATTTTCGAGAACCATTTGAATCAAGTAATGGAATATGGAATGATTCAAATGGTTCTTGATGGTTTATATAAGGGTTTCATATATATACGTATGCTGCCGTAGGTTTCTGGTTGTTAAGTACTTTATTCAATTCAATTAGATGGTAGTATAAATGAACCATAACTATGCAACCCTATTCCTAATAGATTAACCCCAAAATAGCATATCCAAATTATAAGAAAGCCCATTGAGGCCACAATTGCAGAATTTACAGTTTCGTAATTTTTATTTGTTCGAATATGTAAATAAATCGCAAATACGGTCCAAGTAATAAATGCCCAAGTCTCTTTTGGATCCCAATTCCAATAAGATCCCCACGCTTCATTAGCCCATACTGCTCCCGAAAGAATACCTATGGTTAAAAGTATAAACCCTAAACTAATAATACGATAACTCCAGCGATCCAATTGTTGAATTAATTGATATCTGTAATAATTCTGAGAAGAAATCAAAGAAGTGCTTTGTAACGCATTGTTTCTTTCATTCACGTATTGAATCTCACCAAAGGAAAACGACTGAGTTAATAAATTATTGCTTTTACTAAAAATCCTTATGAATTTTCGAAATGTAATAACTAGAAGAGCTAGTGATAATAATGATCCACACAAAAGAGCTGCATAGCCCAACACCATCATACTTACGTGCATCATTAACCAATGCGATTGGAGAGCCGGTACTAATATTGCGGATTGATGCATTTCATTTAAAAGACCTGAAGTAGTGAAACCCTGGGTAAAAATAACACTTGGCGCCGTTATTGCGCTTAAATGGGTTTGCTGTTTTTTAAAATACGGAATCATATGAATAATGGAAAAACCCCACGATAGAAAAATTAATGATTCATATAAATCGCTTAATGGTAAATGCCCAAAATAAACCCAACGAGTAACTAATAATCCTGTTATGCAGAAAAAAGTAGCGATCATCCCCTTTTCTGATGAATCATATAGTCCTACGATTTCATCGACAAATAAAGTTATCAAATGGATTGTAATTACAATTGAAATGATCGAAAAGGATATATGAGTTAATATATGCTCTAAAGTTGAAAATATCATAAAATTTATTAAAAAGGGGGCCCCCATTATAGGAATTGAAATAGCGAATTGAATTCATTATAGGGCTTACTCTTTTAGAAAAAGCCATGCCGCCACTCGGACTCGAACCGAGATGCTCTAGCACTGCTTCCTAAGAGCAGCGTGTCTACCGATTTCACCATAGCGGCTTATTCGAAATCATAATAACCTGTTTTTATTCAATTGTCGAGATTGAGGGGATTAATTCAATATTTTTTTTAGAAAACATCAAAATTGATGACTAAAAATTTGTTTCAAAATTAGGCATTTAATCTAAACGTTTTCGTTAATAAATTATTCTTATAATCTTATCTTTTGTTTATTATTTATTTTATTTAGAGTATTCCTTTTTTTAACTTAAGTAACAACGGGGTTTTTCGTTTCGTAGTTTATTACTTTATGGTCTCCTTTGACTTCGATCCATGGATCGAACTAAAAAATAAATTGATTATCGAGTCAAGTCGATGGGGAAGGTGAGAATCCCCATCTTGAAAATGATAAAACATACCAAAACAAAAGGTGAAACCTTGTACTTGCGTTTATTCCTTTTTCAAACAAAAATACCGTTTTATATTGTTATTGATCAGGTTAAAACATTAGAGAATGAAAATAATTTTTTTTTAATAAAAATAAAATAGTAATTTAGATTATTATCTATTATTATTAGATTAATATTATTTATAGTCTTGATAACTTTTAAATTTTAGAAAAAAAACCTTAGAAATACATTCTAACAAAAATTAGACCGATTCACATTATTTAGTCTATTGTTTGATTATTTATTTGTCACACAAAAAAAACTTTTTGAGTTACCGGTAGAAAGCGATTTCGCTAACGAAAAAGCTTTCAATGCTGCCCAATACCCTTTCCTTTTCCAAATATTTTTACGAATACGTTTTTTTGAACTCGAGGTGCGCTTTTTTGGAACTGCCATTTTTAAATTATTTAAATTATAATAGGTTCATCGGTTGGATGTGAAAGACATCTATAAGCATTAGTTAATGATTGGGAATAACCGAACCAAACTGCAATAAATAGGTTTTTTTATGGGAAATAGGTTTTATGAGTCAAGTTATGGGCCCTATGATTCCTATTAACTACTTTTTTGCTGTCATTATTTATCCTTGTTCTATAGGTATAAATAAATTATTGTAATACGTAATAATTAGATCGAAATTGCAATTTTTCGTTTTTATTTTTATCTTCATAAAATTTTATTTAAAAATTTGAATTTCATATTAATAATTCAATTCAATATTAACAATATTAATAATAAATTTAATAATAAACTAATAATAAATTAAAGTACATATTTATTTTTCACTCGTAACTTCTTCATATCATTTGACTAACCCTAATTCTTCATCTTCATTTGAAATATTTGAAGTAGTTTGAAAAGATTACGAAAAATTAAGGCTGGAAAATTCTATTTAAGTTTTATTTTATATATAAAATTTTTTTTATTAATCGACCGTTTTCAAAAGAAAAGAAATAAGAACTGGTGAATCAGAAACAATTAATTAAGATAATTTTTTATTTATTTTTATATGGAATATACATATCAATATTCATGGATCATACCGTTCATTCCACTTCCAGTTCCTATGTTAATAGGAGCAGGGCTTCTACTTTTTCCAACGGCAACTAAAAATCTTCGCCGTATGTGGGCTTTTCCGAGTGTTTTATTATTAAGTATAGTTTTGCTTTTTTCAGCCCATTTCTTTATTCAGCAACTAAATAACAATTCTGTCTATCAATATGTATGGTCTTGGACCATCAATAATGATTTTTCTTTAGAGTTCGGCTCCTTGGTTGATCCACTTACTTCTATTATGTCAATATTAATCACTAGTGTTGGGGTTATTGTTCTTATTTATAGTGACAATTATATGTCTCATGATCGGGGATATGTGAGATTTTTTGCTTATATGAGTTTTTTCAATACTTCAATGTTGGGATTAGTTACTAGTTCTAATTTAATACAAATTTATATTTTTTGGGAATTGGTTGGAATGTGTTCTTATCTATTAATAGGTTTTTGGTTCACCCGACCCAGCGCGGCAAATGCTTGTCAAAAAGCGTTTGTAACTAATCGTGTCGGGGATTTTGGGTTATTATTAGGAATTTTAGGTTTTTATTGGATAACAGGTAGTTTTGAATTTCGAGATTTGTTTGAAATATTCAATAATTTGGTTTATAATAATGAAGTTAATACTTTATTTGTTACTTTCTGTGCCTTCCTTTTATTTGCCGGCGCAGTTGCTAAATCTGCTCAATTTCCCCTTCATGTCTGGTTACCCGATGCCATGGAAGGGCCTACCCCTATTTCGGCTCTTATACATGCTGCTACCATGGTAGCAGCAGGGATTTTTCTTGTAGCTAGGCTTCTTCCTCTTTTCATAGTTATACCTTACATATTAAATATAATATCTTTGATAGGTATAATAACATTATTTTTAGGAGCTACTTTAGCTCTTGCTCAAAAAGATATTAAGAGAGGTTTAGCTTATTCTACAATGTCTCAATTGGGTTATATGATGTTAGCTTTAGGTATGGGTTCTTATCGAGCTGCTTTATTTCATTTGATTACTCATGCTTATTCGAAAGCATTGTTGTTTTTAGGATCTGGATCTATTATTCATTCGATGGAAGCTATTGTTGGATATTCTCCAGATAAAAGTCAAAATATGGTTCTTATGGGTGGTTTAAGAAAACATGTACCAATTACAAAAACGTCTTTTTTATTAGGTACACTTTCTCTTTGTGGTATTCCACCTCTGGCTTGTTTTTGGTCCAAAGATGAAATTCTTAATGATAGTTGGTTGTATTCACCAATTTTTGCAATAATAGCTTA